CACCGCCCTGTCAAGGCGGAAGCTGCGGGTTCGAGCCCCGTCAGTCCCGGCGGATTCAATAAAAAAAAAAGACATAAACTCCCCTTTTTGTTTCTGGGCAGGGGGATCAAAATGGTTTCGTTTATCTTTTTTTTTATTTTTCTTTTTTCATCAAGCAAAAGAAAGGGGTATTTCCATTATTTTAACTAGCACCAATTGATGGTAGAGAGACATATGTAAATTAGTATAATTATAATTATTGAGAGCATCTCAACACTTCAAGAAAGAGATACTGTACGGGGTTTCTGCTTTTTGTCAATTAATCTCCCATTAACTCGTGTAGGAAAATGAAATAGGATAGCGTATAATATGTTTGCCAAGAGTACCTATATATACTATGAAGTCAAGGAATTGAAAATAGTTCGAATCCAACCAAGGAAAGAGGATATTTAAAAAATAAAGAGAAAATTCGTCTTCCCTAATGAATATGCTCTTTTAAAATATTAGAGTCGGTGTCGAATAAAAAACTCGTAAGAAAATTGAAACAGTTAATTTTTTGGAATATTTTCGTTTTTTTACTGGGACTCGTCTTTATCACATTCCCCTTTCTTTGTGTTCCAAAAAGATGATAGACCCTTAATTTTTTTTTTTTAATTTCAAATTGAACTTCGTACTTGTTTTCTCTATTTGATTTCTATTGTTTATTTAAGGTTTTTTAGAAACTCTTTTTGTAAACAATCGAAGTAGAAAAGGTTTTTTATGATACTTCATCAGATGATTTTACAAGGAAAGTCAAGTACTAGGGTGTAGAAAAGAAAGCGGGGAAAAAGAATCCTAAATAACTATTTTTTTATTGGATCAGGAATCTCATTATGTATTCGGTGTGGATAAACGATCTTCCTATGTTATACTATTAAATTCTTGACGATGAATCGATTTTATAGCTCCGATATTGTTATTCATGATATTTCTTTCATTCGATATCATCGAAATCTAATTCATCTGAGTGAGTTTACAAGCGAAAGATTTCTCATCTCTATGGGATTAAATCCCGAGATATTCCAAAGAAAAAAAAATCAATAATAAACGATTAAATTATGGAAGTAAATATTCTTGCATTTATTGCTACTGCACTCTTCATTCTCATTCCTACTGCTTTTTTGCTTATAATTTACGTAAAAACGGTTAGTCAAAATAATTAATTTGAATAAAATTTGACTATCAATGAAAAAAAAAAAAAGGATTTCAATTTCTCGTCTTAAATGAACGGAATGCATTAGACTCAGTAGTAGTAGTATCCTAAGGGGCCCGATAGTTATGGTAGAAAGAGATCTCTTTCTACCATAACTAGCCATTCATTATCGTTATTGTAATGTATAAAGATATAAGTGAAATATCTTAATATAAAGGAATCCACCCATATCTCTCTTTTTCTTTATAAATATCAATATAAATTAAATAGAATATGAAATGTATGTACATACTTTCTCAATTTCATTTGGTTGTTTGATCCATTTAATACAGATAATCCGAATTTGATGGAAACTTCTTCAGATTTCGAAAAGGGGTTACCCCATGAATGGTTAACGGCGTAAACCCGGATATAAAAATAGAAAATGAGTCAATAAAATAAAACATAAATCCAATTTCTAAAAAAAAATCTTAAAAAAAAATTGCCGACCGGTCTAGAAAACTAAAACAATTGATACAGGTTGATAGAGTTTGATTATTACCGCAATTAGGAGTACTTCTAGAGTCCACTTCTTCCCCACACTACGAGAGAGAGGGAAAATGTAAAAACTACCATTAAACCAGCCCATGCGAGACTTACTATATCCATGTGAATTCTGTCCCCTATTTCTATGAATATGAAGAAACTATTCCATTATTGTTCACTAATAATAGTGAAATCACTGGTGCAGAGTCAAAAAAAGGGAGAGGTATTTGGTCACCATTGATGAACTACATCCAAAAAATCCACTTATCTTATAATGAGTTATTCTTAAAGTATAGAATTTCTAGTAGAATCGACAAGATGTAAACACAAGTAAACGAACACTTTTCGAAGTATCCAAGGAATCTGACTCACATGTAGAAATAATAAGCCTTTTTCTTTCTTTTAGCGTTTTTTATTTTTGGAAGTAAAACGAAAGGCAATTCTTGATCTAATCTACTAGTGATTGAATGTCTGAGCATTCCGAGACTTTGATGAGTCTGTATCCAAAGTATCTTTCCAAAACTATTAATTTAATTCCCTCTCTGGCTATGCAATCTAATTGAAGACGCAGACGGATTTCCCTCCACTACTTTAAGTTTTCCTTGAATCTGATAGGCAAAACTTTAGGTTAGAGAATAGAACCTCGAGAGCCAGGGGCTTAGAATCACGAAAAGAAAGTATCAAGAGTCTTTTCCTACGTTTGTTATAGTTATAACGTAGGATTTCAAGTCTGTTGTTGAGGCGGCACCCGGATTTGAACTGGGGAAAAAGGATTTGCAGTCCCCCGCCTTACCACTCGGCCATGCCGCCAAAACGATAGAAACTAGATTCAAATTTTCTCTTTTTTTTTTTCAACTCCGAAAAAAAAATATAGATTTTCAGTCACAAAATATAGAATCCAGTACAAATCAGAACCATTAACTATTGACTATAAATTCATGACCGTTTTTGAATTCAAATCTACATTTTTTTTATTTCTAATAATATTACGAAAATCATTTGAAATAGATTTATAACTAATCTATATTGAGTTTTTTCAATTAAAAAGAAATCTTCTTCAATTTCAATTATAACAGTAATGATGAGTATATGTAAACCCCAGAATCAGAACACACGTTACGTTATTTATAGAGCTATAGCTCTATAATGGGGTATTTTATCTCTCTAGGGATGCTTTTGAAGAGTAATTCTCAATAAATTTTTGTATTTCCATTTTTCATTGAATACATTGAAGAGAAAATAGAATTTTTGATAGAGCACAGCATGTGCTGTCCCAAATAGAACTGTACCACAATAAAAGAAGAAAAAGAGACTTATATATATTATATATCTGTGCATTCTTTTTTATTTTAATAATAAACAAAATTAATAAATAAAAAAAAAAAACACACAAGTTTTCTTACCTACTTCAATTCAATGATATTCTGAATATTCTATTCAAAATAGGTACAAATAAATCTCTTTTCTGCAACTATTTTTTTTAACCACTTTCCTTTTTCATGTATTTGTATTTCGTGGTTAAAAAAAAAGTTTTCTATTTATTATTTATTATATGTTTATCTGCTCGAACAGATCCAATGATGAATACATTTTTTTCTGGTATGCAATGGAATTGGAATATGTAATATCATAGGTGAAAATGCAATTACTTTTTTTTCTAGTCTTTACAAAACTCCATAAGTTCCAGTGGTATTTCTCAATTTTGTTCCATTTGGATCTCTTTCTTATAAAAAATTCCAATTGAATATAGTCTCCGTTCATACGTATTTCATACATTCCATATATCTTGGAGTTGGATAAAATTTCATGTGATTCAGTAAACAGAATAGAAATTCCATTATTACTAGATCGAATTCTATGGATATGATTCGGTGAAGAATGAGAGATGGGATGGAATTTTTGCAATAAACGGATAAATGATAAATTCAAAAAAGATGCTCGGGGATGGAAAAGAGGGAACATCTACAATACCCGGATTTAATCAGATACAATTTGAAGGGTTTTATCGGTTTATTGATCAGGGTTTAATAGAAGAACTTTCTAAATTTCCAAAAATAGAAGATATAGATCACGAAATTGAATTTCAATTATTTGTGGAAACATATCAATTGGTAGAACCTCTGATAAAAGAACGAGATGCTGTCTATGAATCACTTACATATTCTTCTGAATTATATGTATCCGCGGGATTAATTTGGAAAACTAGTAGGAATATGCAAGAACAAAGAATTTTTATTGGAAACATTCCTTTAATGAATTCCCTTGGAACTTCTATAGTAAACGGAATATACAGAATTGTGATCAATCAAATATTACAAAGTCCTGGTATCTATTACCAGTCAGAATTGGATCATAACGGGATTTCGGTCTATACCGGCACCATAATATCAGATTGGGGAGGCAGGTTAGAATTAGAGATTGATAAAAAAGCAAGAATATGGGCTCGTGTGAGTAGGAAACAGAAAATATCTATTCTAGTTCTATCATCAGCTATGGGTTCGAATCTAAGAGAAATTCTAGAGAATGTTTGCTACCCTGAAATTTTCTTATCCTTCTTGACCGATAAGGAGAAAAAAAAAATTGGGTCAAAAGAAAATGCTATTTTGGAGTTTTATCAACAATTTTCTTGTGTAGGTGGGGATCCCATATTTTCTGAATCCTTATGTAAGGAATTACAAAAAAAATTCTTTCACCAAAGGTGTGAATTAGGAAGGATTGGGCGCCGAAATATTAACTGGAGACTTAATCTTAATATACCTCAGAACAATATATTTTTGTTACCACGAGATATATTAGCAGCTGCTGATCATTTGATTGGGATGAAATTTGGAATGGGTACACTTGATGATATGAATCATTTGAAAAATAAACGTATTCGCTCTGTAGCGGATCTTTTACAAGACCAGCTCGGGTTGGCTCTGGCTCGTTTAGAAAATGTAGTTAAGGGAACTATAGGCGGAGCAATTAGGCATAAATTGATACCTACTCCTCAGAATTTGGTAACTTCAACTCCGTTAACAACTACTTATGAATCCTTTTTCGGATTACACCCATTATCTCAAGTTTTGGATCGAACTAATCCATTGACACAAATCGTTCATGGGAGAAAGTTGAGTTATTTGGGCCCTGGCGGATTAACAGGGCGAACTGCTAATTTTCGAATACGGGATATCCATCCTAGTCACTATGGGCGTATTTGCCCCATTGACACGTCTGAAGGAATCAATGTTGGACTTATTGGATCTTTATCAATTCATGCCAGGATTGGTGATTGGGGGTCGTTAGAAAGTCCATTTTATGAACT